TATATATATATATATATTAAACTCATTTAACTTTCTTACTAGAAAGAAAAGAAATAGGGGAAATTTTATGTCTCACCGAATCACACGTAGAGATATTGATAATACACATAGAGTTAATGGTATTTCATAACTAATTGATTGAGCAGCAGCTCTTAAACCACCTAAAAAGGAATATTTATTATTTGATCCATATCCCGACATAAGAAGTCCAACGGGAGCAAGACTTGAAACAGCGATCCATAAAAAAACACCAATACTAAGATCGGCTAGAATAAGGCGATAACCAAAAGGAATTACTGAATAACTTAGTAAAATGGATATGACTGCTATGGATGGTCCGATACTGAATAAACGAGTATCCCCTCTAGATGGAAAAAGATTCTCTTTGAAAAGTAGTTTTACCCCATCTGCTAGAGCTTGAAGAATTCCCAAGGGGCCGGCGTATTCAGGTCCAATACGTTGTTGTATCCCTGCAGATATTTCTCTTTCTAACCAAACAATTACTAGTACACCTAGTGTGATTCCTAATACAAGAGTCAAAATAGGGACAAGCACCCATATGATCCCATAGACTTCTTTTAAGAATTCCAATCTGGAAAACGAATGGATGGCTTGTAGTTCTGTTGTATTATCAATTATCATTTCAACGATCAACTTCTCCCATAATGATATCTATACTACCTAGTATCGTCATAATATCAGCCAATTTCATTCTTTTAACTAACTGAGGCAGAATTTGCAAGTTGATAAAACCCGGTGGGCGAATTTTCCATCTCCAAGGAAAAACACTCTGATCTCCTATCAGAAAAATTCCCAATTCTCCTTTTGGTGCTTCGACTCTTACATAAAGTTCTTGTTTGGACAATTCAAAAGTTGGAGAAGGTTTTTTACTAATAAATCGATATTCAAAATCATTCCATTCAGTATCTTTTACTCTATCAAAGCGTCGGATTTCTAAATTCTCAAAGGGCCCCCCTGGAATTCCTTCCAGAGCCTGTTGGATAATTTTTATGGATTCTGTCATTTCACTGATTCGTACTAAATAACGAGCTAATGAATCCCCTTCTTTTTGCCATTGAACCTCCCAATCAAATTCGTCGTAACACTCATAATGATCAACTTTACGAAGGTCCCATTGTATTCCGGAAGCTCGTAGCATTGGTCCTGATAAACCCCAATTTAGTGCTTCTTCTCCTCCAATAATGCCTACGCCCTCAACTCGTTCTAAAAAAATAGGATTCCGTGTAATAAGCTTTTGATATTCAGCAACCCCTGTTAAAAAATAATCGCAAAAATCTAAACATTTATCTATCCATCCATGAGGTAGATCAGCAGCTATTCCTCCGATACGAAAATAATTATGCATCATTCGCATGCCGGTGGCAGCTTCGAATAGGTCATATATCAATTCTCGTTCTCGAAAAATATAGAAGAAAGGGGTCTGTGCCCCAATATCTGCCATAAAAGGACCAAGCCATAACAAATGAGAAGCTATACGACTCAACTCCAACATAATGGCTCTGATATAGCTAGCCCTTTTAGGTACTTGAATATTGCCTAGTTGTTCGGGTCCATTTACGGTTATTGCTTCTGTGAACATAGTAGCTAAATAATCCCAACGTGTTACATAAGGCAAATATTGTATAATTGTTCGGTTTTCCGCAATTTTCTCCATTCCTCTGTGTAAATAACCCAATATTGGTTCACAGTCAATAACATCTTCACCATCGAGAGTAACGATAAGTCGAAGAACACCATGCATTGATGGGTGGTGAGGACCCATATTGACTATCATGAGGTCTTTTCTTGTAGTTGGTGCAATCATAAGTTTTTTACCGAGTCATTCTTCCATGAATTGCTGAAAGTAAAAAGAAGTTCATCAAAATTGAAACGCATAAGTTCAAATGATATCACTCTTTAAATTAACGAGTTTTTGTCTCTCGAATATCCAACCGATCAATTAATTCTTTATAACGTACTCTATTTTTTTTTGACAAATAAGCCAGTAATCGTTGACGTTTTCCCAAAATTTTTCGCAAACCTCTCTGAGATGAATAGTCTTTTTTGTGCAATTCCAAATGTGAAGTAAGTCTCCTTATCTTAGTGGTGAAACTGAATACTTGAAATTCAACAGACCCTCTGTTTTCTTCATTTTCTTTTTGAGAAATAACCGAAATGAATGAATTTCTTACCATAAAAAAAAGCCTCCTCTCCCTTTTTACAGATATGGATTTTACCGATCAGTAATAATAATGTCATTCATTTTAATGTGGTATATACAACAATCTAATTCAAATTTCTTTATGAACTCCTAATTTTATCAATTCAAATGAATCAATCCAATTGAAAATTAGATTTAGATAGGGAGAGAAAAGGATTGGCACATTTTCGTATTCACAAAAGCGAAGAATTTAGACCTAAAATGAAGAGGGTTCTGTTGATTCATTTCTAGATCGAATTGATACATTATTCATTTAGTATTGGATATTTAGAATGAAATGTAAGACAGGACGTGTGATGTGTGTATTTATTTGCTTTCATATATCCTATATAGTAGAGGATATATAGGAAAAATGTACTATCAACGAATTTTCAATCGTGGATACAAATGTATCCTTAACATACTGAAACGACTGCCATTATTGGTATCAAACCAATAGCGATTCATACAAGCTAAATCTTCTAATCGATAATTAGGCCAAAGAAAGAACTTCAATTTCATTAATTGATTTGTCTCTCTATCAAGGTGATTACTGTCACCTAGAACTTGGCTGCTATTCTTTTCGTTGCAAAATACAGGATTTCCATCTACATCATTCCTATTCTTTGAATTGAAACAAATTAGAATTCTTAATTTTCTACGACGCCTAAATGAGAAAATATTTTCAGGAACAAGCAAATCCAAATGATTTTTGTCTCTATTTCTTGTTATTCTTTCATGTGGTGGAATAGATTCATCAAAATTATTCTTAGCAACATATCTTTGCTCTCGGTATCTTTGATTAGTTTGGTGCTTACTCTTATGAACCAACAAAATACCGATGGTTTGATACATAATAAACTGTCCGTCGTTTTTTACAGACAGACGAATGGGTTCGATAATAAATATTCCCCTTTTCATCAATTCTGGAAGAGTTAAATTCTTCTGAATCAGCATTATATCCAAACTCATTTCTCCCCTTTGAATCGAGGATATAGAAATTTTTCTTGGATCTATTAGTCTAAGCAGGAAACAATATACCTTAATATTATTGATCAGTCTTTGATTCAAAGTATCGTCCCATCTCAATTGAAAAAGCAAATAACGTTTCAGGAACAAATCAAGTTCTGCTTCCGTGTTACTTTTGTATTGTTTTTTATTTTTACCTTTTTTCATGTCCGATCTCGCATAATCTTCTTCAATATCTTTTTGTTGGTTTGAAAGAACGGATCCAAGATCCCCTTGGCTTGTGGTTTTTTTTTCTTCTTGATTTCGATTCTTTATTTTTTTATTCGATGGTATCAAAAAACTTCCCTTTTGCTTTTCATTAATCTTTTGATTTTGATTACTATTTTCATTTCTATTCAAATTTAAAAGAAGTAATTTGCTTGGTATAAACCAAGATTTCGTTTTATATGTATTATAAAGTAACAAAAATTCTGGGAAGAACCAAAGTTCCAGATTCAATATGGGACGCTTTAGTATTTTTTCATTCATCCCCATCCAATCAAAAAAGACTTTTGGGGAGTTTGGTAAATTCATTTCGGGAATCATAAGATAAAAAATATTTTTTTTATCAATTATTTGATAATTATTAGTAACAATCTGAGTATTTTGATTACTATTGGCATCGATTGTGATCCAGGCCTCAATATCGACTTTTTGTCTAAGATCAAAATTTAGAATTTTCCAATCCAAATATTTCCTATCGGGAGTTTTTTCCATATATAGAATATCGCCCTTTCCTAGATAATTATTGATAGGGATACTCCTCAGCATATCAAAAAAAGTGTCTTTATATGGGTTGTAATTATAAGAAATCTCTTGATTCTTATTTCCTTCAAACGGCGATCTAGAAATAAATGAGTCCTTTTTATTTTCAGAATTAATAGATTTATATGATAAAAGATCATATTTATAGTATTTTTGAAAATTATCTTTTTTATTCAATAATGAATAGACTTCAAAAATATTTTCTTTTTTGGAATCAATTAATTGGTCTTTTTCATATAAATCCCATTTGCTGAAATTTTTCCTTTTAACCATACGACGTTGATAAACTCTATTCCGCCATTGTTGTGGTATTAATCTAGACCATCTGATCTGAGATAAATCGTATTGATAATGCCCTCTTAACCAATTTTTCCATTGATTCATTTCAGAACTCGGAAGTCTGTTATCCCTTAATTTAGAATGAACTATTCCTTGTGTTTCAAAAGAATCCTTTATTTCAGGCTTAAGAAAAAAAGGGATTCCTTGATATTGAAGAAATGATTTTAATTTATACAAGTTAATAACTTGGGTTTGTGATAATTTGTAAAATACATATGCTTGTGATAAGTACGATAAGTCATAAAAAATATGTGAATTTGTCTGACTATTACTAATATTATAAAGTGACTTTTTTATAGTCGAAATAAACTCAATTGGATTTTGATTTTTTTTATTAATTATTTCTTGACTTGTTTCATTATTGTAAATGGATTTATTCATAATTTTTTTTGTTGATTCAAGAAAGAATTTTATCTTTATTCTGGGAATATTAATGATAGATAAAAATATATTTGTGTAGATTCTTTCAATGAAAAATTTAAAAACAAAAGGTAATTTAGAGATTAATCGAGCATTTCTTCTTTTTAATATTTTCCATTTTTCTAAGCTTTTAGCATTATAACTTGTTTTGTTAAGACTAATATTTATTTCTGGAGTTACTTTTTTTTTCTCTTTTGTAATTCTTTCTATTTGATTTCTAATTGTATTTGTTCTATCAGTCAGATCCTTCATTTTTTTTTCTGTCAAT